CTTCATAACAAGGATCTACTAAATTATGAGTTCGATACATCCTCTTTAGCAGAAAGACGGCTATTCCTTGCTCATTATCAGACAATCACTTATGCACAAACCCCGTCTGGGGCTAATAGTGTTCATGTCCCATCTGATCTACAACCCTTTTCGCTCCGCTTAGCTGTAACCCCCTCGCGGGGTATTTTAGTGATAGGTTCTATAGGAATTGGACGATCCTATTTGGTCAAATACCTAACGAAAAACTCCTATCTTCCTTTCATTACGATATTTCTGGACAAGTTCCGGGATACAGTTTTTCGTTTTGCTGATGATGACAGTGATGCCAGTGATGATGAGATCGAGATTTTTATTGATGCTCGTGACCCTATTGAGGCTATTAATCAAGATATTCATGTTTTTGACGATATGGATATTGATTTTGATCCTAGTATCTATAGTTTTGAGGAGAGAGATGCTCATGACGATAAGATTAATATGGAGCTGGAACAGCTAACTAGGATGGATGCGCTAACTGAGGAGATGGACACGGTGTGGCGCGTAGCCCAATTTTATATCAGCCTTCAAATCGAATTAACAAAAGCAATCTCTCCTTGCATAATATGGATTCCAAACATTCATGAGCTGCATTTTAGGGATTCGGGTTCCTTCTCCCTCGAGCTATTAGTGAACCTTCTCTCCTGGGATTGTGAAAGATCTTCCACTGGAAATAGTCTTGTTATTGCTTCGACCCATTTTCCCCAATTCGTGGATCCCTCTCTAATAGCTCCGCATAGATTAGATACGTGCATTAAGGTACGAAGGCCTCTTATTCCACAACAACGAAAGCACTTTTTCACTCTTTCATATACTAGGGGATTTCGCTTGGAAAAAAAAGCGTTCCAGGCTAATGGATTCGCGGCCATAACCATGGGTTCCAATGCACAAGATCTTATAGCACTTACCAATGAGGCCCTATCGATTAGTATTTCACATGGGAAATCAATTATAGACGAAAATACAATTAGATTCGCTCGTCATAGACAAACTTGGGATTTGCGAGCCCATGTAATACCGGTTCAGAATTCTCGGCTCCTTTTCTATCAGATAGGAAGGGCTGTCGCACAAAATTTACTTCTAAATAATTGCCCCATAGATCCGATATCTATCTATTTGCAGAAGACATTCTGTAACGAAGGGGATTTTTATTTGTACAGCTCGTACGTCGAACTTGGAATGAGCACGAAGAAATTAACGATACTTCTTTATCTTTTGAATTGTTCTGCCGGATCGGTCGCTCAAGAGCTTTGGTCTCCACCCGAACCAGAGGAAAACAATAGGATCGCTTATGGTAGACTCGTTGAGAATGATTTTGATCTAGTTCATGGCCTATTAGAAATAGAAGGCATTCTAGAGGGATTCTCACGGACAGATCTAGAGGGATGCTCACGGACAGAAAAAGATTGCAGTCAGTTTGATAAGGATCGAGTGCCATTGCTTCTTCGGCCCGAACCAAGGAATCCCTCAGATATGATACAAAATGGATTTCAATCTATGATTGATCAGAAATTTATCTATGAATCGGAGGAGGTGTTTGTAGCGGGGGAAAAAGTCAACCCGCAGAAGGTGTTCTCCAATTTCATAGTTTGGGCTCCTAGAATATGGTCCCCTTGGGGCTTTCTATTTGATTGGGTCGAAAGGACCAATGACAATGAATTGGGAGTTCCCTATTGGTCCAGTTCATTTTGGGCCAAGCAGATCCAGTTCGTTCTTGCGGACTATGAAGAGGATGAGCTTGAAGAGAATGATCAAGAGAATGATTCGTATTATGATGAAGATGAAGTTGAACCGAATCCTAATCCTCTTGAAGCGGATGAGCAAAAGAAGGAGAGGGGTGTGTATTATAAGCTTGACGATCAAGATAACGATGGGTTTGAACCTCAATTTGACAGGTTTAATTATGAAGTCGGTGATAAGTTTTACGAGGCGTTCTTGCAGAGTATATACCTGACACGAGCTAGAATTCGAATTTCCAAAGAACAAGTCCTTTTTCGAATAAGCCAATTCATTTGGAACCCTGGAAATCCATTCTTTGTCCTATCCGAAGATCCGGCCCTTGCCTCTATGTTTTCACATCGAGAATTCTTTGCAGATGCAGATGAAGAGATATTAAAGTGGTTTATTACTTCCGAAATCAAATCTATGAGAAAAAGCTGGATTTTCGAGGAGACGCAAGAAAAGCGCTTCGAAGGGTTGAATCATCGCCGGAGATGGCTTAGAAGAACCAATAGTTCTAATGGATCTTTCCGTTCTAATACTCTATCCGAGAGTTATCAGTATTTATCAAATCTGTTCCTATCTAACAGAACACTATTGGATCAAATGCAAAAGACATTGGTGAGAAAAAGATGGCTTTTCCCGGATGACATGCAAAATTTTTTCATGGAACAATATGCTACTGCTGAAACACGGAAGAATTGAAATCTTAGATCAATACACTATGTATGGATGGTATGAACTG